AGCTAGATTGATTGAGTTTTTTGCTAATTTACTTATTACTTATATAATAAAATTGTAAACAGGCTTGATGGTTTTAGGTTGTGTTTTTATTAATTGAAGTATTTTTCTATAAGTAGAATTTTGGTAAATTTATGAAAATTTTATGATTAGTAAAAGTTTTTCATTTAAGACCTAAATTATTAATATTTTTGTATTTAAGACAAAAAAAAAAGGGGTGCTAGGTATAATAAATACTTAATATAATATAGATAATTATTTGACAATAAAGTCTTAAATTACTAAAAAATAAGCAGAATTTGAAGAATAAATAAGACATATTTAAAGTTATTTGCCCTATATAAAATATAAGAACCTATATGTACCGAAAATTAAAGGTATACAATATATAATATATTTATATGTATATATTCTAAACTTATTAAATGTCAATAAGTATTATTATATAATAAATTAATATTTAAATATCATACATAATTATTATTAGGTATAATATAATTAAATATTTATTATAGATTCAGTTAAGAGTAAAATTTATGAAAATTTTATGATTAGTAAAAGTTTTTCATTTAAGACCTAAATTATTAATATTTTTGTATTTAAGACAAAAAAAAAGGGGGTTGCTAGGTATAATAAATACTTAATATAATATAGATAATTATTTGACAATAAAGTCTTAAATTACTAAAAAATAAGCAGAATTTGAAGAATAAATAAGACATATTTAAAGTTATTTGCCCTATATAAAATATAAGAACCTATATGTACCGAAAATTAAAGGTATACAATATATAATATATTTATATGTATATATTCTAAACTTATTAAATGTCAATAAGTATTATTATATAATAAATTAATATTTCTAAACTTATTAAATGTCAATAAGTATTATTATATAATAAATTAATATTTAAATATCATACATAATTATTATTAGGTATAATATAATTAAATATTTATTAAAATATCATACATAATTATTATTAGGTATAATATAATTAAATATTTATTATAGATTCAGTTAAGAGTAAAATTTATGAAAATTTTATGATTAGTGATTTTTATCCATACCCATTTAATAAAATGTAAAAAAATGGGTATGGATAAAAAAAATATTATGCTTTTATTCGATGTTTATGAAGGTATTTTAATAAATATAAGGAGTTGTGGTCCTGGAGGCTATTTTTTATATAAGAGTTTAAAAAAAGTTTTATTCTGGCTTTTAAATTTGTTGTTATATTGATTTATATATATATATTTGTGTTTTATTTAAATCTTAATGATTAGTATTAGTTTTGATAATATTACATATTAGTTTTTGAAGAAATTTTGATTTGGTAATTATAATTAAATATTGATTAAGAATGTGCCAGCAATCGCGGTTATACATTAAATATAAGTAAATTTTATTAGTTATGTAGTATATGAATATAATTATGAATATAATTTTAAAAGGTTATTAGGTGGAATTAATATTTTTGGAGTTTATTATTTTTTTTGTATAATTCTATGAAACCAATTTAATAAACTAGGATTAGATACCCTATTATTTTTGGTTTAAATAGTAATATCTAGAGTAGTAGTAGTTATGATCTTGAAACTTAAAGAATTTGGCGGTATTTTAGTCTATTTAGAGGAGTCTGTTCAGTAATCGATAGTCCGCGTTGAACCTTACTTATTTTTTGTTTATATATCGCCGTTGTTGTAAATTTTAATAGGATAATTTTCTTGAGTTTTTATTATAAAGAATTTCAGGTCAAGGTGTAGTTTATAAATAAGTTGAAATGGATTACATTATTATGAATATGTGGAGTAGATATTGAAATATATTTAATTAAAGTGGATTTAATAGTAATTATTTATATATTATTATTATGAAAATAGCTCTGGAATATGTACACATCGCCCGTCGCTCTCATTCTTTGTAAAATGAGATAAGTCGTAACATAGTAGGTGTACCGGAAGGTGTAGCTAGATTGTCAAGTTATCTAATAGATAGGTTTTCAGTTACGTTGAGATATTGATTGTGCAATTCAATCTAACTTGATATATAAATATTTATTTTATAATTTATTTAAATAAAAGATTTTATTGTTATTGTATTTTAAGGATTGGATTAATTTAATTATATTTTATTAGTACTGTTAAGGATTATTAGGATTAGATTTATTAATATAAGTTGATTTAATTTGTTGTACCTTGTGTATCAGGGTTTATTAATATAGTGTAATAAAATTTTTAGTTCTCGATATTCAAGGAGTTAATTAATTAAAGTGTTTATTGTGGAATAAATATTTGAAATAGTTAGTTGGTAGTGAAATATTATTCGATTTGAAATATATCTAGTTTTTTTGGAAATAAATTTAATTTATGTTTTATCTTTAATTTTTTTATTTTGTAATAAATTTAAGGTTAGTGCTATTATTTATGGGGATTAGCTCATAAATATATTTATATAATTATTTAGTTTTATAGTAATGTGGATTTAGAATTGATTATCATTTTGAGGATTTAAAAATTTTGTTATGAATTTTGTTTAATTTTTTTATATTTATTTTATTTACTTAAATTTTGATTTAATTTGTTAATTGGTGTAATTATGATGAAATTAGTAAATTTTTTTTATTAAATTATTTATTTTTAGTTATTTTTTTTGAAGGAATTCGGCAAAGGTTTATATTCGCCTGTTTAACAAAAACATCTTTTTTTGATTTAATTTGAAAATATGACCTGCCCACTGAATAATTTTGAAGGGCCGCGGTAATTTGACCGTGCAAAGGTAGCATAATCATTAGTCTTTTAATTGAGGGCTGGTATGAATGGTTGGACGAGATATATACTGTCTTTGATTAGAATATTTATTGAATTTAAAGTTCTTGTTAAAATGCTTGAATTTTATTATGGGACGAGAAGACCCTATAGAGTTTAATATTAAAATTAATGTTTTTTGTTTATTAATTTATATTGTTATATTAGTATTTAATTGGGGTGATTAGGAAATAAGTGTAGCTTTTATTATTTTTTTACATTAATTAATGAATATGTGATCCATTATTTTTGATTATAAGATTAAATTACCTTAGGGATAACAGCGTAATTTTTTTTGAGAGTTCTTATTGACATAAAAGATTGCGACCTCGATGTTGAATTAAGATTTATATTAGGTGAAGAAGCATATTAATTAGGTCTGTTCGACCTTTAAAATCTTACATGATTTGAGTTCAGACCGGCGTGAGCCAGGTTGGTTTCTATCTATAATTAGTTTAAAATTTCTTAGTACGAAAGGACCAGAAATTTGGAATAATTTTTATTTTTAGTATTATATTGAAATGACTAATTTGGCAGAGAAGTGCAGTGGATTTAGAATCCTTTATATATAGAATTAATTCTATAAGTAGTAATTTTTAGTATATTGATTATTATTGTTAGTTTAGTTTTATTGATTTTTGTTATAATTGGTGTAGCTTTTTTAACTTTATTGGAGCGAAAAGTTTTAGGATATATTCATATCCGTAAGGGTCCTAATAGGGTTGGATTTTATGGACTTTTTCAACCTTTTAGTGATGCAATTAAATTGTTTTTAAAGGAGCAGACTTTTCCTTTAATTTCTAATTTTATTTCATATTATTATTCTCCAATTTTTAATTTATTTTTGGCATTAGTTGTATGAACATTAATACCTTATTTGAGTGGTTTATTTTCATTTGAAATAGGGTTTCTATTTTTTTTAAGTTGTTTGAGTTTAGGAGTTTATACTGTAGTGGTTGCTGGCTGATCTTCTAATAGTAATTATTCTCTTTTAGGAGGATTACGTGCGGTGGCTCAAACTATTTCCTATGAAGTAAGATTAGGACTAGTAATATTATCTTTTATTTTTTTTGTTGGGGAATATAACTTGATTATTTTATATAAGTTTCAGGAGTATGTGTGATTGGTTTTTATTTTTTTTCCTTTATGTTTAATTTGATTTGTTTCCAGTCTAGCAGAAACAAATCGAACTCCTTTTGATTTTGCTGAAGGAGAATCAGAATTAGTTTCAGGATTTAACGTTGAGTATAGAGGAGGTGGATTTGCTTTGATTTTTTTGGCTGAATATGCTAGAATTTTATTTATGAGATTAATAATGGTTATAATTTTTTTTGGAGGAGATATTAATAATTTTATTTTTTATATTAAGTTGGTTATTATTTCTTTTATTTTTATTTGAGTTCGAGGAACTTTACCTCGGTTTCGTTATGATAAGTTAATATATTTAGCTTGAAAAAAATTTCTTCCATTGTCATTAAATTATTTATTATTTTTTGTTGGGTTAAGGATTATAATTTTATCTTTTCTTATTTAGGGAATGTATTTAAGTATAAAAAGTTAAAAGGAGAATTGAACTCCTTGATTTATATTTTCAAAATATAATGCTTTCTAAGATTTAACTTAATTTAATATTTTGTCTCATATTTTTAGTGATACAGGTATTATCAAGTATAATGAAAAGTAAATAATTGTTAAAATTTGTCCTGTGATGATAAATGGTTCTTCTACAGGTCGTGCTCCAATTCATGTTAATAGAATTACTGTATTTACTACAATTCAAAATAGTAGTTGGTTAAATGGATAGAATTGACTACTTCGGAAATTTGATTTATATAATGGTATAATAAATAAAATGGAGATAGATAAGAATAGGGCAATTACTCCTCCGAGTTTATTAGGAATTGATCGTAGAATTGCGTAAGCAAATAGGAAGTATCATTCTGGTTGAATATGAACAGGTGTTACTAAAGGATTTGCTGGAATAAAATTGTCTGGATCTCCAAGTAGATAAGGATTTCTTAATGTTAAAGTACTTAAGGTTATTAATAATAATAGAAATCCTAGGAGGTCTTTTGCTGAGAAGTATGGGTGGAATGGAATTTTATCAATGTTTCTATTTAATCCTAAAGGGTTATTTGATCCTGTTTGGTGAAGAAAAAGAAGGTGAATTATAACTATTGCAGAAATAATAAATGGTAGAAGGAAGTGGAATGTGAAGAATCGGTTTAGGGTAGCATTATCAACTGCGAAGCCACCTCAAACTCATTGTACTAGATCAATTCCGATATATGGGATGGCTGATAAAAGATTAGTAATTACGGTTGCTCCTCAAAATGATATTTGTCCTCATGGTAAGACATATCCTATAAAAGCTGTTGCTATTGTTAATAGAAAAATAATTACTCCAATGGTTCATGTATTAATAAATTTAAATGATCCATAATATATTCCTCGTCCAATATGTATATAAATACAAATGAAGAATATTGAGGCTCCATTTGCATGTAATCTTCGTAGAAGTCATCCATAATTTACATCTCGATAAATATGATTAACTCTTGAGAAGGCTAAATCAACATTTGGACAATAGTGTATTGCTAGGAAGATTCCTGTAATAATTTGTAGTATTAAACATAATCCTAATAGTGATCCAAAATTTCATCATGAATTAATATTAGATGGGGTGGGTAAATCAATTAGTGAATTATTAATAATTTTAAATATTGGTTGGTTTTTTCGTAGTGGTTTATTCATTAGTTTATTTGACGAAGGGGTCCTATACTAATGTTTGTAATCTTAACTACTGCAATTAATGATAGGAATAGGTAGGATCCTAATATAATAGTAATTATATGAGTTGGTTTATTATAAAATTTTATGAGTTGATCAGTAACTGAGATGTTTATATCTATAAAGATAGATGAATCTTGAAGATATAATGAATTTTGGATATTTTTTATTATTATGGAAATAATAATTATAGTTAATAAAAGTATTCTTATAATTTTTCTTGAAAATGAGATTATTTCATTTGATGCTAGTCTTGCTATATAAATAAATAGCACTAGTATTCCTCCAACAAAAATTAAAAATAGGATATATGAGAATCAGAATGTTTGTGATATTATTCCTGTAATTAATGATACTGAGATCGTCTGAGTAAGTAAAATGAATCCTAGAACTAGTGGATGGTTTACATATAAAGATATTAATGATAGTCTGGATCTAAAAATAATTAAGATGGTTTTTATATCAGGGGGTAGTTTATATAGAATATTAGTTTTGGGTATTAATGGTAAAGTTATCTTTTCCTCTGAAGTTTTGAAAGTTTATCTTATTTTTGATTTACAAGATCAATATTTTATTTAAATTATCAAAACTAATGACAGTTTATATATTTTTTATATTTATATGTGGTATTTGAATTTTTTGTTCTAATCGTAAGCATTTACTTCTTACATTAATGAGTTTGGAGTTTATTGTTTTAGTCCTGTATTTTATAATTTATTTATATTTAATGGAGATAGATTATGAGTTATTTTTTAGAATAGTTTTTTTAACTTTTTCTGTTTGTGAAGGTGCTTTGGGTTTATCAATTTTAGTTAGAATAATTCGTAGTTACGGTAATGATTATTTTAGTACTTATAGTGTTCTTCAATGTTAAAGTTTATGTTATTTGTGGTATTTTTAATCCCTTTATGTTTTTTGAAAAGTTCTTGGTGATTAATTCAGTCTATATTATTTATTCTACTATTTTTATACTTGGGGGGTTTTCCTTATTTTTTTTGTTTTAGTGGGATTAGATATATTTTCGGTAGTGATTATATTAGATTTGGTTTAATTTTACTAAGTTTGTGAATTTGTGTTTTAATATTAATGGCTAGTGAATCAATTAATTATTCTAGATATTTTAGTTCTTTTTTTATAATTGTTGTTTTAATATTAATATTAATATTGTTTTGTACTTTTAGAAGAATAAGTATATTTTCTTTTTATTTGTTTTTTGAAAGAAGATTAATTCCTACTCTTTTTCTTATTTTAGGTTGAGGATATCAACCTGAACGTCTTCAAGCAGGTATTTATTTACTTTTTTATACTCTTTTGGCTTCATTACCCTTATTAGTAGGTATCATATATTTATATAAATATTTTGGTAGATTGACTTTTTATTTAGTTAGTGGTTATGTTGAAGTTAATTGATTGTTGTATTTTTCTATAATTATGGCTTTTTTAGTAAGGATACCTATATATATAGTTCATTTATGACTTCCTAGGGCTCATGTTGAGGCTCCTATTTCTGGTTCTATAATTTTGGCTGGGGTATTATTAAAGCTTGGAGGTTATGGTTTACTTCGTTTTATAATTGTTTTAATATATATTGGTTCAAAGTTGAATTATTTGTGAATTTCTATTAGTTTAGTAGGTGGAATTTTGGTAAGAATAATATGTTTACGTCAAACTGATTTAAAGTCTTTGATTGCTTATTCTTCTGTAGCTCACATAGGTATAGTAATTAGAGGATTGATAACAATGTTTTATTGGGGATATTGTGGTTCTTATAGTTTGATAATTGGTCACGGATTATGTTCTTCTGGTTTATTTTGTTTGGCTAATATTTCTTATGAACGATTAGGTAGACGGAGTTTATTGATTAATAAAGGTTTAATAAATTTTATACCTAGATTGTCTATATGATGATTTTTATTATGTTCATGTAATATGGCAGCTCCACCTTCATTAAATTTGATTGGTGAGATTAGATTACTTAATAGTTTAGTTAGTTGAAGATGAATAACAATAGTATTATTAATATTACTTTCTTTTTTTAGAGCTGCTTATACCCTATATATATTTTCTTGTAGTCAGCATGGTAGTGTATATTCTGGCCTTTTTTGTTGTTCATTAGGTAATGTTCGTGAATTTTTATTATTATTTTTACATTGATTACCTTTGAACTTATTAATTTTGTGCGGTGATTTCTTGGTTATTTGACTTTAACTTAAATAGTTTAATAAAAATTTCGATTTGTGGTATCGGGGATATAATAGTATTATTTTAGGTTATTAAGTATTTAAGAATTTGTGTATTAAGTTTTATTTATTTATTTATTGTGAGATTAATAATATTAATAATGGGTTTTTATTTTGTATTAAATGATTTAATCTATTTTGTGGAATGGGAAATTGTTAGTTTAAATTCTAGAAGTATTGTAATAACTTTTTTGTTTGATTGAATATCATTAATGTTTATAGGTTTTGTTTTTTTTATTTCTTCTTTAGTTATTCTTTATAGTGAAGATTATATAAGTGGTGATTTTAATTTAAATCGTTTTATTTTTTTGGTTTTATTATTTGTTTTTTCTATAATATTTTTAATTATTAGTCCTAATATAGTTAGAATTTTATTGGGATGGGATGGTCTTGGATTAGTTTCTTATTGTTTAGTAATTTATTATCAAAATGTTAAATCATTTAATGCTGGGATGTTAACTGCTTTATCAAATCGTATTGGTGATGTGGCTTTGTTGATAGTAATTTCTTGAATATTAAATTTTGGTAGTTGAAATTATATTTATTATTTAGATTGCTTTAAAGTTAGAAAGGAAATAGAGTTAATTACCTTATTAGTTGTTTTGGCAGCTATAACAAAAAGAGCTCAGATTCCTTTTTCTTCTTGATTACCTGCAGCTATAGCTGCTCCTACACCAGTTTCTGCTTTGGTCCATTCATCTACTTTGGTTACTGCAGGGGTTTATTTATTAATTCGATTTGGCGTTTCTTTTAATGATCTATTAAATATGATTTTACTAATTATTGCGGTATTAACTATGTTTATAGCTGGATTGGGTGCTAATTATGAATTTGATTTAAAAAAAATTATTGCTCTTTCGACTTTAAGACAATTAGGATTAATAATAAGAATTTTATCTTTAGGTTTTTATGAATTGGCTTTTTTTCATTTGTTGATACATGCTTTATTTAAGGCGTTATTATTTATGTGTGCTGGTGTTATTATTCATTTTATGAATGATTCTCAAGATATTCGGTATATGGGTAGATTGAGTATTCAGATACCTTTTACTTCTTCGTGTTTAATAGTTTCTAACTTTTCTTTATGTGGAATACCTTTTTTGGCTGGATTTTATTCTAAGGATTTAATTTTGGAGATTACATCAATATGTTATTTAAATATTTTTATTTTTTTTTTATTCTTTGTTTCAACAGGGCTGACTGTTTGTTATTCAATCCGTTTATTTTATTATACACTTTATGGTGATATAAATATATTATCTTTTTATTATATAGGTGAGGATAATAAAATAATATTAGTAGGGATAAATTTATTGTTAATTGCTGTAATTTTTGGTGGTTCATTAATAAGTTGAATTCTTTTTCCTACTCCTGTAGTTATTTGTTTACCAATATCCTTAAAATTGATAGCTGTAATAGTAAGTTTAATTGGAGGGTATTTAGGCTATGAATTGTCTAAGATGAATTTAGGTGATTATTTGTTTTTCTATAAGTTCATTAATGTTATTTATTTTATTAGTTTGATGTGGTACATGCCCTATATTTCCACACATGGGATAAATTATATTCCGTTGAGACTAGGGTTTAAGGTATCTAAGACATTTGATTTTGGTTGGAATGAATTCTTAGGAAGTCAAGGTTTATTTTCTTGTATTATCTATAGAAGTGGAATTAATCAGATTTGGCAATTTAATAATTTAAGGATTTATTTTATATTTTATATAATATGATTTGTTTTTATTATTAGTATATTATTATACTTGAATAGCTTATTTAGAGTGAAACATTGAAGATGTTTAGGAGGTAAAAATTATCTTTAAGTATTTATAAATAGGAAATTATTTTTACAGTGAAAGTGTAATGTTTTATTTAAACTATATAAATAGAAATATAAATGGATTTTAACCATTAGGATAATAAAGTTAGCGGCTTATATCTGATCATCATATTTCCTTAACTGGAATATATTTATTCAATTGTATTATTAACAGTAATATACCTCTCTTTGGTTTCAGTCAAATGATATGGATAAATTAATATCTAATTATTAGGTCGAAACTAATAGCTGAATTGCTTCATATCAAAGATGAACTATTTTATATAGTACTTTTTGAATGCAACCCAAATGTTATAATTAACTATCATCCTAGTAAGCTCATTCAAGGGATCCTTGATTTCATTCATGATAAAGTCCTAATAGTAGAATTATTAAAAATAAAATTCTAATGATTGTTCAGTATTTAATGTTTGATATTATTATTAGAATTGGTATAGGTAATAGTAAAGCGATTTCTACATCAAAGATAAGAAAGATTACGGCAATTAAGAAGAATCGTATTGAAAATGGAATTCGTGCTGAGTTTATAGGATCAAATCCACATTCAAATGGTGATGATTTTTCTCGATCTTCTGTTATTTTTTTTGATAGAACTGATGTGAGACCTATAATTAATATAGATAGAATAAATGTTATTATTATTATTATTATTAGTATTATGATTATTTATTTTAATTGATATTAAACTTTTTGATTGGAAGTCAAATATACTTATTTATATTAAATAAATTATCTTCCTCATCAGTAAATTGATATATATAAAAATAATCATACAACATCTACAAAATGTCAATATCAAGCAGCGGCTTCAAATCCAAAATGGTGAAATGAAGAGAAGTGGTATATATAGTGCCGTATTAAGCATGTAATTAGGAAAGTTGTTCCAATTATTACATGTAGTCCATGAAATCCTGTAGCTATGAAGAATGAGGCACCATAGATTGAATCTGCAATAGTAAATGGTGCTTCGATATATTCATATGCTTGAAGAATAGTGAAGTATAATCCTAGTAAAATAGTAAAAAATAATGATTGTAATGTTTGGTTAAAATTGTTGTTTAGTAATCTGTGATGTGATCATGTAATTGTTACGCCAGATGAAAGTAGGATTGCAGTATTGAGTAATGGAATTTGTAAAGGATTGAAGGGTTGAATACCTGATGGTGGTCAATATGAACCAATTTCAATTGTAGGGGATAGTCTTCTATGGAAAAATGCTCAGAAGAAGGAAATGAAAAAAAATACTTCTGAGATAATAAATAGAATTATTCCTCATCGTAATCCTTTTGTTACAAATTTTGTATGTAATCCTTGATATGTACCTTCTCGAGTAATATCTCGTCATCATTGAATTATTGTTAGGATTATAATAATAATTCCTAGTATTATTAAGGAGTTGTTAAATTGGTGAAATCATTTGATTAGACCTGTTATGGTAATTATAGCTCCGATAGCACCTGTAAGTGGTCAAGGTCTTTGATCAACTAAATGGAATGGATGATTTCTGTGATTTGTCATTAGTTTACTTCTCTAGAATAGAGGGTTGATAAGATTACAAATACATATGATTGAATAATTGCTACTGCTGATTCTAAGATAAGAAGAAGAATTTGGGTAAATAGTAATAGTATTAATAAGATTGATGAGATAGAAGTACCAGTATTTCCTAGAAGGGTTAATAATAAATGTCCGGCAATTATATTGGCTGCTAGTCGTACAGCTAAAGTTCCTGGTCGAATTATATTTCTGATTGTTTCAATACATACTATAAATGGTATTAAAATTGGAGGTGTTCCTTGGGGTACAAGATGGGCAAATATATGCTGAGTATTGTTAATTCATCCAAATAAAATAAATCTTAATCAAATTGGTAGGGCTAATGAAAGTGTTATTGATATATGACTTGTTCTAGTAAAAATGTAAGGAAATAGTCCTAGGAAGTTGTTAAATACAATAAGGGAAAATAATGAAATGAAAATGAATGATCTTCCTTTATTAATTTTATTATATCCTAATAATGTTTTAAATTCTTGGTGTAGTTTATTACAAATTATAGTTCATAGAAATGAATATCGTGACGGAATAATTCAAAATCTATAAGGGATAAATATTATTCCTAATAATGTTCTTAATCAATTTAATGAAAGTCTCATCATTCTTGTAGAGGGGTCAAATACGGAAAAAAGATTTGTTATCATTTTCATGATGTTAAGAAATTTTTTACAGTTAGCTTAGTCGAAAGAGGTGCTGGTACAGGTTGAAAGTAATTTAAGATATTGAATCTTATAAAGATGATAGTGAAAAATAAGAATAGTAGTAGTCAGCTTAGTGGTATTATTTGTGGGATAAAAAAATATCATTAGTTGATTACTTCAATATGACAAATTGATATTATATATATAACTAATTTTTTCATTAGAAGTAAATTGCTAGATTTACTATAATTTGATTTAAGAGATCATTACTTGCTTTCAGTCATCTAATGATTCATAACTTAAAATTCAATTAATAAATTTATTGACTGGGATTCTTTCCATAACAATTGGTATAAATCTATGATTTGCTCCACAAATTTCTGAACATTGACCATAAAAAATCCCAGGACGATTAAATAGGAATCTTGATTGATTTAATCGTCCTGGAACTGCATCAGCCTTTACTCCTAGACTTGGAATAGTTCAAGCGTGGAGGACATCAGCTGCTGTAATAATAATTCGGATAAATGTATTTATTGGAATTGTAACACGGTTATCAACATCTAAGAGTCGAAATTCTTTTTCACTTAATTCATTTTGTGGAAGTATATAAGAATCAAATTCGATCTTTAAGAAATCAGAATATTCATAACTTCAATATCATTGATGACCAATAGTTTTTAGGGTTAATATTGGTTTATTAATTTCATCTATTAAATATAATAATCGTAGTGAAGGTAGTGCAATAAAGATTAAGATGATTGCTGGAGCAATTGTTCATGCTACTTCAATTATTTGTCCTTCAAGTAAAAATCGATTAATAAGTTTATTTTTGAATAGTAAAATTATTATATATGATACTGTTGTCAGAATTATTAGAATAATTATAAGGGTGTGGTCATGGAAGAAAATTAATTGTTGTATAATAGGAGAAGCACTATCTTGTAAGTTTAAATTTGATCATGTTGCCATAAGTAATTTCTAAGTAAAGCTTAAGCTTTATTAGGGGAGCTTAAATCCACTGCACTTCTCTGCCAAATTAGATTAATTTAATGTTACTGAAGGTAGCTCTGAATAACTATGTTCTGTAGGGGGTAAATTTTGTAATCATTCAATTGAATTTCTTGTGTGTGTAGGAAAAATAATTAATCGATTTGTTGTTATTCTTTCTCATATAATGAAAATAAATATTAATACACTTACAAATGAAATTATGGATCCAATTGATGAAACTACATTTCATGATGTATATGCATCAGGATAATCAGAATATCGTCGTGGTATTCCTGCTAGTCCTAGAAAATGTTGAGGGAAAAATGTTAAATTTACTCCTGAGAATATAATTGTAAACTGAATTTTTAGTCATTTAGAATTTAGTGATAGTCCTGTAAATAATGGATATCATTGAATAAAGCCAGCTATAATTGCAAATACTGCACCTATTGACAGTACATAATGAAAATGAGCAACTACATAATATGTATCATGTAAGATAATATCAATTGATGAATTTGCTAGAACTACCCCAGTTAATCCACCTACAGTAAAAAGGAATACAAATCCTAATGATCATAAACAGGGAGCTCTATAGGATAACTTTGATCCATGTATTGTTGTTAATCAACTGAAAATTTTAATACCTGTTGGAACTGCAATAATTATTGTAGCTGATGTAAAATATGCGCGGGTATCAACATCTATTCCTACCGTAAATATATGATGGGCTCATACTACAAATCCTAATAAACCAATAGCTAGTATAGCAAAAATTATCCCTAGGTTTCCAAAAGCTTCCTTTTTACCACTTTCATGGCAAATAATATGTGAAATTATCCCAAATCCAGGTAAAATTAAAATATAAACTTCAGGGTGTCCAAAAAATCAAAATAAATGTTGATATAAGATTGGATCTCCTCCGCCTGCTGGGTCAAAAAATGATGTATTTAGGTTTCGATCAGTTAATAATATAGTAATTGCTCCAGCTAGAACTGGGAGTGAAAGAAGAAGAAGAAGGGCTGTAATTGCTACGGCTCAAACAAATAAAGGAATATGATCAGGTTTTATATTAATTGGTTTTATATTAATAGTTGTAGAAATAAAGTTTACTGCTCCTAAAATTGATGAAACTCCGGCTAGATGTAATGAAAAAATTGCAAGGTCAACAGATGCTCCTGCATGAGCTAGGCCTCTAGCTAATGGTGGATAAACAGTTCAACCTGTACCAGCACCTCTTTCGACTAAGCTTCTTGTTAATAATAATATAAGTGAAGGTGGTAATAATCAAAATCTTATATTATTTATTCGTGGGAATGCTATATCAGGTGCTCCAAGTATTAGTGGAACTAATCAATTTCCGAAGCCTCCAATTAGAATTGGTATAACTATGAAGAAAATTATTACAAATGCGTGGGCTGTAACAATAACATTATAAATTTGGTCATCTCCAATTAAGGATCCTGGTTGAGTTAATTCTGCTCGAATAAGTATTCTGAGAGATGTTCCTACTATCCCTGCTCACCCTCCAAATATAAAATATAAGGTTCCAATATCTTTATGGTTAGTAGAGAAAAATCATCGTTTCAAGTAGTAGAATGGCTGAAGATGAAGGTAATAAATTGTAAATTTATTCATGAATGATAATTCTTCTACTGGTCTTATATTCAAGAATGATAATAGAATGCAATTCTATAGGGGTAAGATAAAACTTACTAAGACTTAAAGAATTATCTTTATTTATAGCTTTGAAGGATATTAGTTTAATTAACTTAAAGTCTTAGATAAAGACAATTAAGCTGGGTGAAATTAATAATCCAATAATAGATAAGATTAGGAAAGTTGAATTTGATAGTGAAATATTTGTTTTAAAGTAATTTCATCTTGGCTCAAGATGTAAAATTAGGAATGAAGAGTAACAGATTCGTATATAGTAATATAATGTTATTAATGATAAAATTACTATAATTGCGATTTGGAAAATTATATTGTTATTAGTAAGAACTTGAATAATAATTCATTTTGGTAAAAATCCAAGAAATGGGGGGAGCCCTCCTAAGGAAAGTAGAGATAGAGATATAGAAAATTTTGGTAATCATAAATTGTTGTTAATTATATTAATTTGATTAGTGAATGAAATGTTTAGTAGTTGGATAATTATAATGATTGTAGTTGTTAATATTGAATAAATTACGAAGTACATAATTCATATAGTTTCACCAATCATTAATGCAGATAGTATTCATCCTACATGATTAATAGATGAGTAAGTTAATATTTTTCGGATTGATGATTGATTAATACCTCCAATTGATCCAATGAGAATTGATAAAATTGACAATCTAATTATTACTGAACTGTTAAGTAAAAGGGATAATAGAATAAGAGGTGCAATTTTTTGAATAGTCATTATAATTAAGCAGTTATTTCAATTTAACCCTTCTATAACTCTAGGAAATCATCAATGTAGAGGTGCAGTTCCTCTTTTTAATACAAGAGGGCTGGAGATAACAATTAGTGTTGAGTATTTAATTGATAGTGTTTTTAGTAAAATTTCTGTTCCGATTAAGAATAGGAATGTTGATGATGCTAAAACTTGAATTAGGAAATACTTTAGAGCTGCTTCTGTGGAATAAATATTATTATTATTTATTAGGATTGGGATAAATGATAATAAGTTAATTTCTAATCCTAGTCATGCTGCAAATCATGAGTTTGATGAAACTGTAATTAATATTCCTCTTATTAGGGTAAAGAAAAATATGATTTTTGCTGAACTGTTTGGCATTAGAAAAGAGAGGATTTCCCCTATAAACGGGGTATGAGCCCGTAAGCTTGAGTTTAGCTTACTTGTCTTCAAGTAAGACTTATATTGTGGTGTATGGTGCTCAGGAGTTTTTGATATTTTTGGTGACAGTTTAATTCTGTCCAATATAAACTTATGAAGGTAATATGATATTACATGAATTATTCTATCACAATAAGCCTTTTTCAGGCACTTCATA